CCTTCAGACGTGTCAATGGGACAAATACGCCCATAGTGACTAGGATGGATATCTCGTATCCGAAAATTAGCAGTTCGCCCTGTTAATCCGCCAGGGCCCAAATAACTCAATTTTCTCCCATGAACGATTTGTGTCAATGGATTAGTTCGATCCAAAACTTGAGATAATGGGTGTAATCCGAAAAAGGATTCATAAGTAGTTGTTAACGGAGTTGAAGTTACCAAATTCTGAGGAGTAGGTATCAATTTATGCCTAATTGCTCCGGAGATAGTTCCCTTAACTACATTTTCTAAACGAGCCAGAGCCAACCCGAGCTGGTCTTGTAAAAGATCCGCTACAGAGCGAATACGTTTATTTTTCAAATGATTCATATCATCAAGTGTACCCATTCCAAATTTCATCCCAATCAAATGATCGGCAGCTGCTAATATATCTCGTGGTAACAAAAATATATTGTTCTGAGGTATATTAAGATTCAGTCTCCAATTAATATTTCGGCGACCAATCCTTCCTAATTCACACCTTTGGTGAAAGAATTTTTTTTGTAATTCCTTACATAAGGATTCAGAAAATATTGGATCCCCACCTACACAAGAAAATTGTTGATAAAACTCCAAAATAGCATTTTCTTTTGACCCAATTTTTTTTTTCTCCTTATCGGTCAAGAAAGATAAGAAAATTTCAGGGTAGCAAACATTCTCTAGAATTTCTCGTAGATTCGAACCCATAGCTGATGATAGAACTAGAATAGATATTTTCTGTTTCCTACTCACCCGAGCCCATATTCTTGCTTTTTTATCAATCTCTAATTCTAACCTGCCTCCCCAATCTGATATTATGGTGCCGGTATAGACCGAAATCCCGTTATGATCCAATTCTGACTGGTAATAGATACCAGGACTTTGCAATATTTGATTGATCACAATTCTGTATATTCCGTTTACTATAGAAGTTCCAAGGGAATTCATTAAAGGAATGTTTCCAATAAAAATTCTTTGTTCTTGCATATTCCTACTGGTTTTCCAAATTAATCCCGCGGATACATATAATTCAGAAGAATATGTAAGTGATTCATAGACAGCATCTCGTTCTTTTATCAGAGGTTCTACCAATTGATATGTTTCCACAAATAATTGAAATTCAATTTCGTGATCTATATCTTCAATTTTTGGAAACTTAGAAAGTTCTTCTATTAAACCCTGATCAATAAACCGATAAAACCCTTCAAATTGTATCTGATTAAATCCGGGTATTGTAGATGTTCCCTCTTTTCCATCCCCAAGCATCTTTTTTGAATTTCCCATTTATCCGTTTATTGAAAAAATCCCATCCCATCTCTCATTCTTCACCGAATCATATCCATAGACATAGAATTCGATCTAGCAATAATGGAATTTCTATTCTGTTTACTGAATCACATGAAATTTTATCCAACTCCAAGATATATGGAATGTATGAAATACGTATGAACGGAGACTAGATTCAATTGGAATTTTTTATAAGAAATAGATCAAAATGGAACAGAATTGAGAAATACCACTGGAACTTACGGAGTTTTGTAAAGACTAGAAAAAAAAAAGTAATTTCATTTTCACCTATGATATTACATATTCCAATTCGATTGCATACCATAAAAAATGTATTCATCATTGGATCTGTTCGAGCAGATAAACATATAAAAAATAGAAAACTTTTTTTTTAACCACTTTACTTTTTCATGTATTTGTATTTCATTGTTCAAAAAAATATTTGCAGAAAAGAGATTTATTTTTACCTATTTTGAATAGAATAGTTAGAATATCATTGAATTGAAGTAGGTAAGAAAACTTTTGTTTTTTTATTTATTAAATTTTTTTATTATTAAAATCAAAAATAAAAAAGAATGCACAGATATATATGTCTCTTTTTCTTCTTTTATTGTGGTACAGTTCTATTTGGGACAGCACATGCTGTGCTCTATCAAAAAGTAAATTTTCTCTTCAAGGTATTCAATGAAAAATTGAAATATAAAAATTTATTGAGAATTACTCCTCAAAAGCATCCCTAGAGAGAAAAAATACCCCATTATAGAGCTATAACTCTATAACGTATGTTCTGATTCTGGGGTTTACATATACTCATCATTACTGTTATAATTGAAATTGAAGAAGATTTTTTTTTTAATTAAAAAAACTCAATATAGATTAGTTATAAATCCATTTCTAATGATTTTATTAATATTATTAGAAATAAAAAAAACTGTAGATTTTCATTTTAATTCAAAAATGGTCATGAATTTACAGTCAATAGTTAATGGTTCTGGTTTGTACTGGATTCTATATTTTGTGACTGAAAATCTATATATATATTTTTTTCGGAGTTGAAAAAAAAAAAAAAGAAAATTGGAATCTAGTTTCTATCGTTTTGGCGGCATGGCCGAGTGGTAAGGCGGGGGACTGCAAATCCTTTTTCCCCAGTTCAAATCCGGGTGCCGCCTCAACAACAGACTTTAAATCCCCTATTATAACAAACGTAGGAAAAGACTCTTAATACTTTAATTTAAGTGTCCATTTGCTTGTGTTTACATCTTGTCGATTCTACTAGAAATTCTATAATAAGAATAACTCATTATAAGATAAGTGGATTTTTTGGAGTAGTTCATCAATGGTGACCAAATACCTCTCCCTTTTTTTGACTCTGCACCAGTGATTTCACTATTATTAGTGAACAATAATGGAATAGTTTCTTCATATTCATAGAAATAGGGGACAGAATTCACATGGATATAGTAAGTCTCGCATGGGCTGCTTTAATGGTAGTTTTTACATTTTCCCTCTCTCTCGTAGTGTGGGGAAGAAGTGGACTCTAGAAATACTTCTAATTGCGGTAATAATCAAACTCTATCAACCTGTATCAATTGTTTGAGTTTTCTATACCGTTCGGCAATTTTTTTTAAGATTTTTTTTTAGAAATTGGATTTATGTTTTGTTTTATTGACTCATTTTCTATTTTTATATCAGGGTTTACACGGTTAACCATTCATGGGGTAACCCCTTTCGAAATCTGAAGAAGCTTCCATCGAATTGGGATTATCCGTTTGGGATTATCTGTATTAAATGGATCAAACAAACAAATGAAATTGAGAAAGTATGTACATACATTTCATATTCTATTTAATTTATATTGACGTTTATAAAGAAAAAGAGAGATATAGGTGGATTCCTTTATATTAAAATATTTCACTTGTATCTTTATACATTACAATAACCAAAATGGCTAGTATGGTAGAAAGAGATCTCTTTCTACCATACTAGCGGGCCCCTTAGGATACTACTACTGAGTCTAATGCATTCCTTTCATTTAAGACGAGAAATTGAAATCTTTTTTTTTTTCATTGATAGTAAAATTGTATTCAAATTAATCATTTTGACTAACCGTTTTTACGTAAATTATAAGCAAAAAAGCAGTAGGAACGAGAATGAAGAGTGCAGTAGCAATAAATGCAAGAATATTGACTTCCATAATTTAATCGTTTATTATTATTTTTTTTTTCTTTGGAATATCTCGGGATTTAATCCCATAGAGATGAGAAATCTTTCGCTTGTAAACTCACTCAGATGAATTAGATTTCGATGATATCGAATGAAAGAAATATCATGAATAACAATATCGGAGCTATAAAATCGATTCATCGTCAAGAATTTAATAGTATAACATAGGAAGATCTTTTATCCACACCGAGAGATTCCTGATCCAATCAAAAAATATTTATTTATGATTCTTTTTCCCGGCTTTCTTTTCTACAACCTAGTAGTTTACTTTCCTTGTACAATCATCTGATGAAGTATCATAAAAAAACCTTTTCTACTTCGATTCTTTACAAAAATAGTTTCTAAAGAACCTTAAATAAACAATAGAAATCAAATAGAGAAAACAAGTACGAAGTTCAATTTGAAATTAAAAAAAAATTAAAGGGTCTATCATCTTTTTGGAAAACAAAGAAAGGGAATGTGACAAAGACGAGTCCCAGGAAAAAAACGAAAATATTCCAAAAAATTAACTCGTTAATTTTTCTTACGAGTTTTTTCTTCGACATCGACTCTAATCTTATCTTAAAAAAAAAAAGAGCATATTCATTAGGGAAGACGCATTTTATCTTTATTTTAAAAATATCCTCATTTCCTTGGTTGGATTCGAACTATTTAAAATTCCTTGACTTCATAGAAATAAAAGTATATATAGGTACTCTTGGCAAATGTATTATACGCTATCCTATTCCATTTTCCTACACGAATTAATGGGAGACCAGTTGACAAAAAGCGGAAACCCCATACAGTATCTCTTTCTTGAAGTGTTGAATGCTCTCAATAATTATAATTAATTTACATATGTCTCTCTACCCTAGTTAAAATAATCGACTTTTGCTTTATGAAAAAAGCAAAATAAAACAAAAAGATAAATGAAACCATTTTCATCCCCTTGCCCCGAAACAAAAAGGGGAGTTGATGTATTGAATCCGCCGGGACTGACGGGGCTCGAACCCGCAGCTTCCGCCTTGACAGGGCGGTGCTCTGACCAATTGAACTACAATCCCATGGAAATCAAGTGGGTAGCTTACATATTCCTTCTTATGATTTCATTTTAATCATTTCAATTTTAGATTCAAATTTTTGTTTTGTAACAAAGAAAGTCACAAGTGATATATTGATATCTATATGGATATCACTTTAGTGAGAGCAAGACGGATTACTGGGGTAATCCTTGCATTATTATCAAATCGATTGATAATCTATTTTTTTTTGTAAAAAATAGATTATTTTCTCGACTCTGTTCATTAAAGTTTATATTTAAAGGATCCATATCGGAATCCTTAGCAAGATCGGCATTTTTTATGGAAACAAAAAAGTAACTAAACACAAGAAATAAAGAAAAAAGTAAAGTCGAACTATACCCTGAAATTTGACCTTTTTTTCTTACCCTTCTCTGTCATTTATGCAAAACAAAAACGGTTATGTAGACAG